GTATTAAAAGAACATATCTAATTTAGCTCTTTCATGCCTATTCTAACTAGTTATTTTGGTTTTTTACTGGCTGCTTCAACTATAACCTCAGCTATATTTATTGGTTTGAACAAGATACGACTTATTTGAAATGAATGAAATTCAATAAACAATTTACAAAAATCAAAATCAAAACCTCCCAGAATATTTTATTTCAGTTATTCTATGGTTCTCAATTGCGAATTCCCGGTCATTGAGATTCACGGATAATTCAGATTAATATTTAGGGATAGATCTTACCTATCTTTTTATTCCCTAAAACAAATCAAAATGATTGAAGTTTTTCTATTTGGAATCGTCTTAGGTCTAATTCCTATTACTTTAACAGGATTATTTGTAACTGCATATTTACAATACAGGCGCGGTGATCAGTTGGACCTTTGATTGAGTAACATTTCTTTTTTTGATTGACCTCCTACAAGGAGGAGGTCAAATTTAAGTTGCAATTAGACTTTGTTTTGTTAAGTTATTTCATTGTAATTCGACATAACATAAACGGAATCACGCTCTGTAGGATTTGAACCTACGACATCGGGTTTTGGAGACCCGCGTTCTACCGAACTGAACTAAGAGCGCTTTCTTATATCCTATAACAGTAGATACAATTGTAAAGTGTAAAGAAAAGGATTTTTTTACCCCCGAGGGGTCTTGTGTACATGTACATATAGTATGTACAAACGAAAGATTATGTCCAAAATTTCCCGATCTTACTCAAGGAATCCCTCGTAACTGTCCATAGGAGAAAGAATAGGTAGGGATGACAGGATTTGAACCTGTGACATTTTGTACCCAAAACAAACGCGCTACCAAGCTGCGCTACATCCCTTTTAAAAATTGTTGTACAGTGTCATTGTATAAAATACATGTCTTGTTTTCCACATCCTTCTTTTTTGCTCTACCTATATAGATAGGTAGAAAATGTTCTTGTCATTTTTTTAGGGAGCGGAAAAATTGAATCTGCTGGGTCATTATACATATGCATTTTAGTTAGTAATTCCTAATTCTAATTTTATTTCAAGCAAAAACAAATGATCTTGAACTAAAATATCGGGTTATCTATGATCTATGTATTAGAATATCGAACTAGGACTATATATGTATTACAATATACAATACAAATAAAGAATTAAAATAAATAAGAAAAAAATAGAAAATAAAAGAAGAAGGAGGATTTTCAATGCGAGATATAAAAACATATCTCTCAACGGCACCTGTGCTAACCACTCTATGGTTTGGGTCTTTAGCAGGTCTATTGATAGAAATTAATCGTTTATTTCCGGATGCCTTGTCATTCCCCTTTTTTTCATCTTGATTGAATTCTTGTATTGATCTGTGAAGAAATGAAGAAGATTTGAGATACAATTCTACGTAACATGGCTCCAATTTTGCTTCCTTTTTCTTTCCTATCCTAAAAAAAAAGAAAGAGAAAGAGTGTATCGAACCTCAGTCAAAATACAGTGAATCTACGATAGGATTTTTTGGAAAAGAAATGGAAATGTGGATCCAGTCTAGGGGCGACGAAATTTTAACATAGAAAGAATAAAATAATGAGATTAGGATAGGAATAATTCATAGTTAGAAAAAATTGTATTAATTAATTATTACGATATTCTTAATATTCTTCTATTAATGAATATGACTCTTTTTCTTTATAGTTCTAGTTATTCATAGTAATTCTATTTTAAATTATAGTACTCCGAAGTTATTCGAATTCCAATAATTTGAAAAAGAAAATATTTACAAATTCCATTTCTAGTTAGTAACTTTTATTAATATAGTCTAGATATAGAATATAGATTTTTTTTTCTTTGGTTCGGATCAAAAAGAAAATGAAGAGAGTTCTAAAGTGAAGTCGATCCAAAATGAAAAGGAGGTTCATGGCCAAGGGTAAAGATATCAGAATTATAGTGATTTTGGAATGTACCTGTTGTGTTCGAAAGGGTGTCAATAAAGAATCGCCGGGCATTTCTAGATATATTACTCAAAAGAATCGACACAATACACCCAATCGACTAGAATTTAGAAAATTTTGTCGCTATTGTCAAAAGTATACGATTCATGGGGAAATAAAGAAATAGGTGGAACGGAATGTGTGTGTGATTTTTACAAGTAGCGGGAAGAGTAAGAACTTTACATCTTAACATATATAATACAAACCAAATCCGATTTTGGTCGAATCTTAAATAAATAATAAAAAAAATAGAATTCTATTTTATGGATTCTTTTATATAGAAGGAATAAACAAACAAGGAATAAGTAAACCATGGATAAATCCAAACAACCTTTTCGTAAATCCAAGCGATCTTTTCGTAGGCGTTTACCCCCAATTGGATCGGGGGATCGAATCGATTATAGAAACATGAGTTTAATTAGTCGATTTCTTAGTGAACAAGGAAAAATCTTATCTAGACGGACGAATAGGTTGACCTTGAAACAACAACGATTAATTACTATTGCTATAAAACAAGCTCGTATTTTATCTTTGTTACCTTTTCGTAATAATGAGAAACAATTGGAGAGAGTGGAGTCGATCCCTAGAACTACTGGTCCTAGAACCAAAAATAAATAGATATACTCCTCAAAACTCCAATTGAGGACTCAAGCTTATATTAATTTTTGCTCGAAAAAACTAGAATCCAGATTTGATTCTTGTATTATAAAAAAGGAAAAATGGGGAAGAAATCTTTTTTTCTTGAAAAATGTTCGTTTATTCTTACTACTCAAATCTTCATTTCTTTTTATTCTATCTTCCCGGAGTCCTTTCTCCGGGAAATCCCTTTTCAATCATTCTTGTTTCATGTATAATAGATTCTATTAAGATTCTTTTATTCCTTTATTTGATTTGTATTTTTTTTTTTATTTCTGATTGATGATTTTATTTGAAATAATATCAAAACAATTCTTATTTGATAGGGCTATTTGCGCAAGTATTTTACGATTCAGAAGCAATTGTCTCTTGTACAGATTGTTGATGAATAGGCTATAACTATAGAATAGCCTATCCTCACGAGTTACCGCATTTATCCGAGTGATCCACAAACGACGAAAATCTCTCTTTTTCCTGCTCCTATCTCGATGAGAGGAAACCAAAGCTCTCATTCTTTGTTGAATAGTTGTTCGAGTAAGTCTTGAATGAGCCCCTATAAAGGTTGATGCAAATAAACGAATCTTTTTTCGACGTCTCCGAGCTGTATATCCTCGTTTAACTCTGGTCATTGAATCAAATGAAACTTTCTTGAATAACTAATTGATTTCTCTTCTTTCAGTCATCCTTTTCTTCCGGTCAATTAATAACAAAGCGGATTCTTCCAATATATAAAATATAAATTCCAATGGCTTTTGCGACTATGACCTTCCCGACCACTATTTTTTCTTTCTTCGAAGTATCTCGCCTGTAAATAAGAAATTCGACTGCTACTAAATAAATAAATAAAAAAGAATAGTGGGTTTCCTCGTTTCTATGGCAACTTCTGAAACGGTGAGGTCCTCTCTATACACCGGAGCCTCTTCTTTCATTTCATCAAATTTTATTGTGAACTTGTATAGTTCACACTCTTTGGCTCTACCCATCCATTTTTCAATTAGAATTCTTTTTTCAATTCTAATTAGAAAGTAATAGTCCTTTTCACAAAAAAAGCTATCCATACAGTGACGGCATTTAATTCTGAAAGTTGGCTAGGTAGCTGACCTTGTTAGTCCGTTTTTTCAAGAAAAGGAATAGGAGCATAACCTTTTTCCTCCGCTTAATGGATAACTATTTGTTACCAATGGAGAATTACTTCTCATCTCAAACGGAGTGATTGGATTTGCACCAATAGAAACCATAAATTCATAACATAATTAGGTAGATGATAGATCTTCATTTTTAGATACTAGTAAATTAAATGGCCGTCTTCCACTCTATCTATCCTAATTCATTGATAGTGGTCGTTGATACTTTTGCATTTCTTCAAACTCATCATGATCTGAACTGAACGAGTCGCACATACACCCTAGTACATGTTCCTCGACGCTGAGGACATCCTCGAAGAGCGGGAGATTTCGTGACATTTCTTATTGGCTGTCTTGCGTTTCTAATAAGTTGTTTAATGGTTGGCATGGCGTGTCTATAGAATCTCATTCTAGATAGAATAGAGCGGGTTGGCTTAGATCGATCTTAACCTGATGGTTGATGATTATGAATGATTTCTATTCACACGGAAATTTCAAATTTTGAAACGGAATTCTTATATTTATATGGAATCCCTAGTATTTTGATTTTCGATCGCTACAAGATCAACGATGCCATAAGCTTGGGCTTCTGTTGCTGACATAAAAACATCCCTTTCCATATCTTCGGATATAACCCATAAAGGGTTGCCCGTTCTTTGTACATAAACTTTTGTGAGAGTTTCGCGAAGCTTCAATAGTTCTTCTGCTTCCAGAATAAAATCCCCTGCTTGTGCCTCGTAAAAAGAACTAGCAGGTTGGTGAATCATAACCCTGATGATATTGATATAACATCATGAATGGTTCTTTTATCTATATATCGCACGATTGGGTTAAAGTAAGGGATAATCAAAATAACAATAAAAAATAGAATTAAACAACCGTACGGGCATTTTTTGTACATTGCATACGGCTCTGCAATGGAATTTATTTTTTCGATAGAAGAAATTCTATCGAAAAGAAGAAAAAGAACCCATCTGATCCAAATCGTTAAATGATCCATTTACCACCCTTCCTTTCGTAGTAGTAAAAAAGATACTATGATGGTTCTGTTGCTTTATATGTTTATCTATTTATCTCGTCTGTGGTTTAGCAATCCCAAAGTTTCTTTTTGATATGATCCAAGAAGGAGAAAATTATTTTTTCCATTTTTTTGACTCTTTCTTATCATAACATAAAAATAAGAAAGATACTTCTGGTGTGGAAGAATAATGGTTTGTGACGCTGAAATTGACTCTTGCTTGACACATAAAATCAACTTGGGAATAACCCTTCTTTCATACTACTATCTCGATACAAAATCTCATGTTAGAAAAAAAACACTAATGGTTTGTTCATATCGAACTCGAAGTGCCATGCTATTATTACTTATTCTTTATTTGATTCATATTCGATACAGCGAAGGCATAGTATTTTTTTCTCAAATAAAAAAAACTCATTGGCGCCAAGCGTGAGGGAATGCTAGACGTTTGGTAATTTCTCCTCCAACCAGAATGAAAGATCCCATTGAAGCGGCTAATCCCATACATACTGTATGTACATCCGGTGACACAAATTGCATAGTATCATAAATGGCTATTCCTGGTATTACCCATCCGCCTGGAGAATTTATAAACAAATAAAGATCCCTAGTATCATCCTCTATGCTGAGGTATACCATGAGACCAACAAGTTGATTCGAGATCTCGCTATCAACCTCTTGTCCTAAAAAAAGTAATCTTTCTCGATGAAGTCGGTTGATTAGGGAAAAATTGTATCCCTGAGGAACCGTACGTGCACCTTTGGATGCATACGGTTCGAAAGAATTGCGAAAAAAAAATCAATGTATTGATTCCAGTCCTATTTCTTTTTTTTTTAACATGAGTTTTGCCCTCCTTCCCTATATTCTATAATGTAGAATATAAAAAAGAATTTTATGAACTTATTGAACTAACTTCTCATTGATGTATTGTTTCATCGAAATTCAAATTACGATGTAATTTTCTTGTTCCTGAATGGACCCTTTCAATTCTTTTAGGTTCTTGTTCTACTCCGGGGGAAGATTTGCCCGAATTCCATTTGCGCATATAGGTCAAATGATTCCAGTACCACTTCTTTTTTTTTCAATTGTTTCATAACTTTCCCCAAAATATTCGATGTATTAATAATACTACTCTATTGGTAGGCAGTTTTATATTATCCCTTGGTAATCGTGCAATCATCATATATTCTACATAATAGATTATATTAGAATATTCTATTATAGTCTATTATAGTAAGTTCTATTATATTCTATTTAATTATTAATGAATTTCATAATTTATTAATACTTTAATGAAATTTATAATACTTTAATGAAATTTATATTTTATTTTTATATTCTTTATTTAATATTTCTTATTTAATTATCTAATATTATTATATTTTTTATATTTTTTTTTTCTATTTCTATTTAATATTTCTTATTTATATTACTACATTTACACTCCCATTCTATTACTTTTACTCTTACCATTTCCAATTTGGTATTCTCTGAACGGAGCCTGGATACTTTATCAGTCCAAGTAAACCATCAATTATTTTAATTGATAATATTCATCCCCAATAGGAATCTTTGTGCTTCACGCTCCAAATTATTGATTGTTCAATCAATACAAGATTGAATATCTATTTATTGGATTGGGCGAAATAGAGAATACTCGATCGGGGGAGATAACGGGGAAATACCATATGATCCATATGTCTGACAAGTCGCACTATACGTCAACCCAAGCTGCATCTTCCTCTCCAGGATTCCGAAAAGGTACTTTTGGAACACCAATGGGCATTAAGATAAAAAAAATGAAGTACTATACTTTACTTTAATATGGAAACGTAACAATGGGTTTTATTGTCTTCATCATTTTTTCTCTTTCTTTTCTATATTCTATTCTATATTAGAATTTTCTATTCTATATATTATATATTATAGAAAATAGAACTTAATATTATCTAGATAGAATTAGAGTATTTAGAGTATATATTAAGTATATAGATTCTAATTTAGAATATTAGTATATAGATATATACTTTATATATAGGAATATAGGACTGGAAGGTTCATAGAGGAAGACAGAATGAATAAAGAAAAATTGTAACGAACGGAATCGATCAGATCAGCCGATTGTTCGAATGATTTCGAATTATAAAAAGTATCTATGCATTCTTTTTCCCTCAAAATCGTCCCATTGCGTATTGGTACTTATCGGGTATAGAATAAGATCTGTTTCTCTTTGTTCTTCTAAATAGAAATAAATAGAATTGTTCCCTTCTCTTTCTATTTCATTAAAAAGAAAAGAAGGGAATACAAATAAATATAAATCTTTTCCTATACAAAATCTACCGAACAGGTGAAATACACGGTCTAGTCTTTTCCAATGCGATAAAGTTACATAATGTCTATTTCTTTTTCAGAAAGGGGTATTTACATGGGTTTGCCTTGGTATCGTGTTCATACTGTTGTATTGAATGATCCCGGTCGATTACTTTCTGTACATATAATGCATACAGCTCTAGTTTCTGGTTGGGCCGGCTCGATGACTCTATATGAATTAGCAGTTTTTGATCCCTCTGACCCTGTTCTTGATCCAATGTGGAGACAAGGCATGTTCGTTATACCCTTCATGACTCGTTTAGGAATAACCAATTCGTGGGGAGGTTGGAGTATCTCGGGAGGAACTATAACGAATCCGGGCATTTGGAGTTATGAAGGCGTGGCAGGGGCACATATTTTGTTTTCTGGCTTGTGCTTCTTGGCAGCTATCTGGCATTGGGTGTATTGGGACCTAGAAATATTCTGTGATGAACGTACGGGAAAACCTTCTTTAGATTTGCCCAAGATCTTTGGAATTCATTTATTTCTTTCAGGAGTCGCTTGCTTTGGCTTTGGTGCATTTCATGTAACAGGCTTATATGGTCCTGGAATATGGGTGTCTGATCCTTATGGACTAACCGGAAAAGTACAATCTGTAAATCCAGCGTGGGGTGCGGAAGGTTTTGATCCTTTTGTTCCGGGGGGAATAGCTTCTCATCATATTGCAGCGGGTACATTGGGCATATTAGCGGGTCTATTTCATCTTAGTGTCCGTCCGCCTCAACGTCTATACAAAGGATTACGCATGGGTAATATTGAAACTGTGCTTTCCAGTAGTATTGCTGCTGTTTTTTTTGCAGCTTTCGTTGTTGCTGGAACTATGTGGTATGGTTCAGCAACTACCCCAATCGAATTATTTGGCCCCACTCGTTATCAGTGGGATCAGGGGTACTTCCAGCAAGAAATATATCGAAGAGTTGGGGCCGGACTAGCCGAAAATCTGAGCTTGTCGGAAGCTTGGTCTAAAATTCCCGAAAAATTAGCTTTTTACGATTACATTGGTAATAATCCGGCGAAAGGAGGATTATTCAGAGCAGGCTCAATGGATAACGGGGATGGAATAGCTGTTGGGTGGTTAGGGCACCCCATATTTAGAGATAAAGAAGGGCGCGAACTCTTTGTACGTCGTATGCCTACCTTTTTTGAAACATTTCCGGTAGTTTTGGTAGATGGAGACGGAATTGTGAGGGCCGATGTTCCTTTTAGAAGGGCAGAATCCAAGTATAGTGTTGAACAAGTAGGGGTAACTGTTGAATTCTATGGTGGCGAACTCAATGGAGTCATTTATAGTGATCCTGCTACTGTAAAAAAATATGCTAGACGTGCCCAATTAGGTGAAATTTTTGAATTAGACCGGGCTACTTTGAAATCCGATGGTGTTTTTCGTAGCAGTCCAAGGGGTTGGTTCACTTTTGGGCATGCTACGTTTGCTTTGCTCTTCTTTTTCGGACACATTTGGCACGGCGCCAGAACCTTGTTCAGAGATGTTTTTGCCGGTATTGATCCAGATTTGGATGCTCAAGTGGAATTTGGAGCATTCCAAAAACTTGGAGATCCAACCACAAGGAAACAAGTAGTCTGATACAAAATTCCTTTGCCATCTTTTGCCTCTATTTTTTTTTTATTTTATTCTGGTATTTAGAGTATATAAATTTAGATTTCTAATAAATTTAGATTTCTATTATATTTATATATAGTATTTAGCTATTTAGTATTTATAATTTGTTAATTTCTATAATTAAGCTAGAATTTCTCTTTTCTATATTAATTGAATCTATTATCTATTTCATTTCATATTCAATATTTCCTAATATATTAATCTAATTATTAATCTAATATACCAATACTAATATAGAAATTAGATAAATATCTATTTATTTTCTATTTTCTTTCTATATTTTTATTATTTTTATGTATAAATAGATAATATAAATAGATATAAATAAAATAAGATATTTTATTAGACTATTAGAATAATATAGAAAAAAAATTAGAAATAGAATAAAAATAATACAATATAAATATAGAAGAAATAGAATTAATAAGATATGACTATATATATAGTCATAATAGTAATAGTTAGTAATAGTAATAAGAAATTGTAAATCTCAATTGAGAATTTCTTTAGTAAATGATCCAAAATGAATAGGTGTGGAAGCTATAATTGTAAACCACGATCAAATCTATGGAAGCATTGGTTTATACATTCCTCTTAGTTTCAACTTTAGGGATAATTTTTTTCGCTATCTTTTTTCGAGAACCACCTAAAGTTCCAACTAAAAAAATGAAATGATTTTTCATTATTTCCATTGAAGTAATGAGCCCCAATATGAATAGGGGGCTCATTACTTCAACTAGTCCCCATGTTCTTCGAAGGGATCTCTTAATTTTTGAGAGGGTTGCCCAAAAGCGGTATATAAGGCATACCCAGTAAAGCTTACAAGTAACCCGGATATGGAGATGGCGACTAGGGTTGCTGTTTCCATTTTTTCGATAATTTCAAGATCACAAAGGATCACGATAATGTCGTTTATTTACAACTACAACGGAATGGTATACAAAGTCAACAGATTTCAACCCATGATGAAAGAGGATTTATGGCTACAAAAACCGTTGAGAGTAGTTCTAGATCTGGGCCAAGACGCACTGGCGTAGGGAGTTTATTGAAACCATTGAATTCGGAATATGGAAAAGTAGCTCCAGGGTGGGGGACTACACCACTTATGGGAGTTGCAATGGCTCTATTTGCAATATTTCTATCTATTATTTTAGAAATTTATAATTCATCTGTTTTACTGGATGGAATTTCAATGAATTAGTTCATAAAAACTAGGAAGTCCTAGTTTTTCAATAAAAAAATAGTATTTTACTTATACTTACTTAATGCTTAAAATACTTAATACTTCAACTTAATATTACCTAAGACTTGGATTTCATTCTGGTAGTTCGATCGTGAAATTTATTTGTTTCGATATTTCATTTCCGGAATATGAGCGTGTGACTTGTTATAATTGATCCTATTGATAATACAGAGAATGGACCTGTCATCTCTATCAAGATGATTCTACCTCGTCAGATATTTATTATAGTCTCTGAAGCACGGACTATATAGAATAGATCAAGAAAAGAAATATTTGAACTATGATTCATACCTATTATTCAGACCTCGCAACCGGATTAAAAAAAAATGGAAATAGGTCTTTTATAAATAAAACAATTTTTTCTTTCATACTTCTTTTGACCAAAATAAACCTCTTTCTCTATATTTTGTTGAGTTATTACATTCATTGAAGAAGTGATGATCAAATGGTTTTTACTCAGAAAACCTTTGAGTTTAGTTTTGGCTTTCTTAAATCATCGTGGTTCTAGTATGAATCTGAGGTTTCAATTGATTCATAGGGTCTCAACAAGAGAATTCCTATCAAACAAACAAAAAAAAAAATAGGGAAGAGAAGATTCAAGAGGCCTGTCACGATTAACATAAAGAAAGATGGATGAGCCAACTTGAGATTTTATTTCTTAGCATTATCATCACAAAGAAGAGATTCCGGATTTTTCTTACTTCGTATCTTTGGGTCAAATCGAGTCAAGCGGCTAAGCCACAAGAAGTTTGAAACTCTCTATTCCATATCCGTTGAACCCAGTATTTGTGTGTTTCGGTTTGAGCCGTACGAGATGAAATTCTCATATACGGCTCTCAGAGGGGGAGTCTTTCTTGGGTTACCTATCTCAATAAAGTATATGATTGGTTCGAGGAACGTCTCGAGATTCAAGCGATTGCAGATGATATAACTAGTAAATATGTTCCTCCTCATGTCAACATATTTTATTGTCTAGGGGGGGTTACGCTTACTTGTTTTTTAGTACAAGTAGCTACGGGTTTTGCTATGACCTTTTACTATCGTCCAACTGTTACAGAGGCTTTTTCCTCTGTTCAATACATAATGACTGAGGCCAACTTTGGTTGGTTAATTCGATCAGTTCATCGATGGTCAGCAAGTATGATGGTTCTAATGATGATCTTGCACGTATTTCGTGTGTATCTTACAGGTGGTTTTAAAAAACCCCGCGAATTAACTTGGGTTACAGGGGTGGTTCTCGCTGTATTGACCGCATCTTTTGGCGTAACTGGTTATTCCTTACCTCGGGACCAAATTGGCTATTGGGCAGTAAAAATTGTAACAGGCGTGCCTGAAGCTATTCCTATAATAGGATCACCCTTGGTAGAATTATTACGTGGAAGTGCTAGTGTGGGCCAGTCTACTTTGACTCGTTTTTATAGTTTACATACTTTTGTATTGCCTCTTCTTACTGCCGTATTTATGTTAATGCACTTTCCAATGATACGTAAGCAAGGTATTTCGGGTCCTTTATAGAGAAGGCAGATCATAGATATTTGTAATTTATCATATCGGGGAGGAACAAGAGTCTTTCATTGCTACAAATATGGATTATTTAAAAATAAGGCATGTTATTTGGATACTTCTATTCAACTCTGAAGTATTGTTTATTTGATACGAATCAAATAGTTGAAGTATATTTTTCTAAAAGAGGATGGATTATGGGAGTGTGTGACTTGAACTATTGATTGGTCCATGCAGATATATGATTTTATCCGCCACGTTGGAATTCACAACCTAACGTGTCTCCGCATCCAACCATCACGTCAGTCCCTTATATGTAGCATAGGATAGGCCGGTTCACTTGAGGAGAATATTTTCTATGATCATACCCGAATCATGTCATGCATGAACAGGCTCCGTAAGATCCCTAGACTAGAATGATCCAATGTTCTATTTATTCCACTTTTTTTGATTTTTCTTTTTTTTTTTTAGTAATTTTCTTATAATTAATTTATAGTATTAATATTTCGTATTAATTTGATAGTAATCTTAGTAAGTTTTTTATAGTATGTAGATGCATTCATTTCCTCTGCATCGACCCTGAATCTATGATACTATTGGAGTTAAATAGGGGATCTAAAGAAGAACAGGGGCTAGACTTTATTAGTAACAAGTAAAAATTTTGTATTTTTGTATGTAATATGTAATACAATCGAGATGTTGTGGGGATAAATACCAACCAAAAGACATGAGACAATCCAAAAAGCACTTGATCATGATCAAATTTGTAAGCCTACTTGGATATTGAGCATTTCCTTGTTGCCAGAACTGAATTCTTTGCAATTAATAATGAATCGTTGAAACTCGGGGAAATGGAATTTTATAAATCTTTTCTTACATAGAGTCATTCTACATTATATATGTAGATATATATGAAATATAGATCTTCTATGGACCTATTTATGTTCTATGGATCTATTTCTGTGATTCTTTTGATTCTTGCTCGAGCCGGATGATAAAAAATTATCATGTCCGGTTCCTTTGGGGGATGGATCCACAAGAATTCACCTATCCAAATAACAAAGAAACCTGATTTGAATGATCCTGTATTAAGAGCTAAATTGGCTAAAGGGATGGGACATAATTATTATGGAGAACCTGCATGGCCCAATGATCTTTTATATATTTTTCCAGTAGTAATTCTAGGCACTATTGCATGTAATGTGGGTTTAGCAGTTCTAGAGCCGTCAATGATCGGTGAACCAGCGGATCCGTTTGCAACTCCGTTGGAAATATTACCCGAATGGTACTTCTTTCCCGTATTTCAAATACTTCGCACAGTACCCAATAAGTTATTGGGTGTTCTTTTAATGGTTTCAGTACCAATAGGATTATTGACAGTACCTTTTTTAGAGAATGTCAATAAATTCCAAAATCCATTTCGTCGTCCAGTAGCTACAACAGTCTTTTTGATCGGTACCGCAGTAGCTCTTTGGTTAGGTATTGGAGCAACTTTACCTATTGAGAAATCCCTAACTTTAGGTCTTTTTCAAATTGATTAAACCGTGAAATACCACGACATAGGTATCTAAGGAAGATCCCCTTCTGGATCTTCCCTAGATACATCAATCTTATTATGATCTATTCTGCAAATATATGGACCGTGTCGGAGATTAAAAACTTATTCTATTCTTTATTTATTTCTAAAAACTAAAAAAAGAAAAAATTCCAATGGATTTAAAATGAAAACTTTTTCTTAGGTAAATTGATTGCAAAATGCTTCTGTAGAGTGCCCAATATCTGTTTTACATCTTCTATTCGAAAATATTTTATTTTCATAAGATCTTCTTGACTGTTACTCAAAAGGTCCAATAATGTATGTATATTGGACCTTTTGAGACAATTATAGGTCCTGGAAGACAATTCTGATTGGTCAATAAAAATACATGTCAATGGAATTTCTTTTTTGTTTTTCTTGAGATTAGTGAATCTGTCTTGAAAGGAAAAAAGGGGCAGATTCCATCTGTTTTCATTTTCCTCGAAATTCATGCCCTCTTCCTCTGCATGTAGAAAAGGAATCAATAAATCAATCAAATTACGAGAAGCCTCATAAAGTGCTTCTTTAGGAGTTAAACTTCCATTCGTCCATATTTCTAGAAAGAGTATCTCTTGTTTTTCATCCCCATTCCCATAAGAATGAATACTATGATTCGCATTTCGAACAGGCATAGATACAATATCTATAGGATAACTTCCATCGTGAGAGTCGTTTGTGGATTTCATATGATATCCGCGATCTCTCTTGATTTGTAATTCAATATACAAATCAATTGGTTCTGTCAGGTTAGCTATATGCTGTGTCGTATCAACTATTTCTACAGAAGGTGGTGAGATGATATCTTGAGCTGTTATGTATTTTGGACCCCTGACGCAAATGGATGCGTCCCTAACTCCATAGAGATTACTTCTCAATACAATCTCTTTCAAATTTATTAAAATCTCATGTACTGATTCTTCAATACCTGCTATTGTAGAATATTCATGCAGCACATTTTCAGATGTTGCACGTGTGATACATGTTCCTTCTATTTCTCCAAGTAAAGCCCTTCGCATGGCAATACCTATGGTATCGGCTTGACCTTTCATAAGCGGGGACAAAACGAAACGACCATAATAAAGACGCTTGCTGTCTACTCTTGATTCAACACATTTCCACTGTAGTGTTCGAGTGGATCCTGCTACTTCTTCTCGAACCATACTCTTATTTTTCTTTTATTTATGATTATTGGATTAGATCATTGAATCATTTATTTCTCTTGGAATCTCTTGAATTCTTATTTCTACACACGTCTTTTTTTAGGGGGGCGACATCCATTATGCGGCATGGGTGTTACATCACGTACGAAACTTAATAGCATCCCATTTCTACGAATGGCTCGTAATGCCGCATCTCTTCCGAGACCTGGACCCTTTATCATAACTTCTGCTCGTTGCATACCCTGATCAACTAATGTACGAATAGCATTAAATGCCGCGGCTTGAGCAGCATAGGGTGTTCCCTTTCTTGTACCTCTGAATCCAGAAGTACCTGCGGAAGCCCAAGAAACCACCCGACCTCGTACGTCTGTAACAGTTACAATAGTATTGTTGAAACTTGCTTGAACATGAATAACTCCTTTTGGTATTCTACGTTCACTCTTATTTGAACCAATACGTGCATTCTTACGTAAACCAATTTTTGATATAGGTTTTGTCATATTTTATTAGATCATATTCATAAGAATAAAATAAAAAGAAAGAAGAATCAGAAATCTACATAAAGATACAGATAAAGGAATATCCATTTCATATGAAAACAAATTCTTTTTACATGTACATGTTACATGTACATGAGTTTTTCTTTTAAAAAGTTCTTGATTTAAAACTTGAGAAGGATTACCCCTGTCTCTGTTTATGTCTCGGATTGGAACAAATGACTCTAATTCGTCCCCGCCTACGAATCAAGCGACATTTTTCACAAATTTTACGAACAGAAGCCCTTATTTTCATATTTATTATTCCTTACTTTCATTCTGAATCTATTTTTTTTTTTGAAAAAAAAATCAGTTTATTGCATTTTTGAACTTCGAATTATATCCCTACGAAAAGGATGTTTAAAAGAATGATCTAATCGTTCGAATCTTTTTTGCGAAGTCTATAAATTATACGTCCCCTGGTTGAATCATAACGACTCATTTCAATTTTGACTCTATCTCCGGGTAGTATACGTATAAAACTGCGCCGGATTCTTCCTGAAATATAACCTAGAATTAGATCTTCATTATCTAACTGAACTCGGAACATACCGTTGGGAAGTGATTCAGTAATTAAACCCTCATGAATTAATTTTTGTTCTTTCATTCCAGGGAACCCCCTTTAAGTATCAACTAATAGAGGAAGAGTTCTATAATTCACTTCTCCTCTCTATTTTACAAATAGTAAGTTCGAGAGAAAATTAGGGTATTCAGGAGAATCACCATATATAACACAAAATTTCTCCTCCAATTTTTTCTAGTCGAGCTTCTCGATCTGTCATTATACCTCGAGAAGTAGAAAGAATTACAATTCCCATTCCGCCTAAAATCTTAGGAATTCGTTGATAGTTGGAATAGATTCGTAGACCGGGTCGGCTGATACGCTTTAAAATTATTTTATTCCCTTTCCTAGTCTTTCTATGTCGTAAGGTTAAAACCAAGAATTTTTTTTGACTTTCTTGATGTTTTCGAACATTTTCAATAAAACCTTCTCGTAAAAGTATTTTCACAATGTTTTTAGTGATATTAGTAGATACTATTTGAACTCTTCCCTTTTGATCTATGTCAGCATTTCTTATAGAAGTTAATATATCGGCAATAATGTCCCTACCCATGACGAACTATAGTTATTGGTGCCTCCTAATTTTGATATAATCAACATGCTTCTTTTTTGTTTTATTTTTTATTGAATTTTTTTTTTGAAATTCTTAAATTATAAAAAATTATTAGAAATTTAAAGTATATGCATGAGACACAATCTATTCTATCTATGTCTATTAATCGGATTTCTTTCAGATATTTGAATATTATAAATATTCCATATGATAGATTATAGATATAGAATAGATTCTATATTCTATATATATAATCTATATATATATAGTATAGGATATATCCTATTTTTCATCTATAAGACTTCGGGTGCTAATGAAACTATTTTAGTAAAATTTAATTGTCGCAATTCTCGAGCAATCGCACCAAAAATTCGAGTTCCCTTTGGATTTCCTTCTTGATCAATGATAACCGCTGCATTGTCATCATATCGTATTATCATGCCATTATCACGTTTGAGTTCTTTACACGTGCGTACAATCACAGCTCTAATTATTTCTGATCTTTCTATAGGCATGTTGGGCACTGCTTCTTTGATTACAGCAACAATAACATCGCCAATATGAGCATATCGGTGATTACCAGTTCCTATGATTCGAATACACATTAATTCTTGAGCTCCACTGTTATCCGCTACATTCAAAAGGGTCTGAGGTTGAATCATATCATTTTTATTTTAATCTCTTATTTCAATGCAAGGGATAATGGAAAAAAGAAATATTGTCTGTCCAGAGATAAAGAAATCCGTGGTTGTTTTTTCATTCTCAATACTCCTTCTTATTTTACTTTTGTTTACCTATCCTGAAATAACAAATTGAGTTCGTATAGGCATTTTGCATGCAGCTATTTGCATAGCAGTTTTGGCTACAGTTTCTGATACTCCACTCATTTCATAAAGTATTCGACCCGGTTTAACAACAGATACCCAATATTCGGGGGATCCCTTGCCCGAACCCATACGTGTTTCTGTAGGTCTTAAAGTAACAGGTTTGTCGGGAAAGATACGTACCCATATCTTTCCACCACGACGCGCATATCGTGTCATTGCTCTTCGCCCTGCTTCTATTTGTCTAGCTGTGATCCAAGCAGGTTCAAGTGCCTGAAGAGCGTATCTGCCAAAACAAATATGATTGCCTCGGCAAGATATTCCTTTCATTCTACCTCTATGTTGTTTACGAAATCTGGTTCTTTTGGGGTTATAGTTGATGGTCATTTCTGAATTCCATCTCTACTGCAAAGCTGGACATGAGAGTTTCTTCTCATCCAGCTCCTCGCGAATGAAATGATTCAATAATATTACATATACACATGTATTTATGTATTTCATTCTAATTTCATTCTAAGAAAGAATATACTAATTTTTTTTATATTGAATTTGTTACATAGGTAGTTGTATATATAATGCTTCTTTCTTTTATCAAAATTTCTAAAGTATTTTACTTTACCTCTATTGAATCACGCCAACAGTCATCCAATAAATAAAATTGTTAAATTAAATAAAAATAAAGAAAGTTTTCGCGGGCGAATATTGACTCTTTCCTCCTTCATTTGTAGGGTCAATTCATGACCATTTAGAAGAAATCCATTTTTTCTTGGTTCATTCCGCCATCCTACCCAATGAATCATTAGGATTGATTCGTTTTCAAGAAAATCCTATGTAATCACAGGTTCCATCGTTCCCATAGCTTCTCTATTAATACTTAGGCCTGAACTCTGCAATGGAGCTCTCAACAAAATCTGTTATTTGTTTCCGAGTCAATCTCCTCAGTTTTTTTTAACCCGAAGCTCAATTCAATTATTCTCTATTTTTTATTATTTCTATTATCTATTTTTCTATCTTTGATATCTTATTATTTCTTTATCTATCTTATTACATACATAATAGACTGACTATATTATCCATATTGATTAGATTATTTAGATTATTATTTTAATTTCATTTTTTTTTTATTATATTTCTTATATTTTCTTCTATGTTTCTATTTTATTTCTATTTTTTATTTGTATATTTTGTATTCTATTGTAATTGTATATTTTGTATTTTTATTTGATGTTGATGCTTTATAACACTGCCTTTATTTATGGGGTAATTCTTCATAAACCATACATACGGGAATCATATATCATTGAGATCTTTATTCTCTCTTTCTATCATCCTTCCTTTTTTCCACATCCCTTTTTTTCACAATTCATAATCAGATTTCTTTTTTATGAAAAGAATTTCAGTTGCTACAACTATATGATTGATTCAGTCATATAGTGACTGTTTCTTGGGATCTCGACAATACGAAGCAATAAGTTGGTTATTAGTTTTGAGTTTCTTTAGTTTTTATAGTTACTAAGTTTATAGTGGGGTCAGCCTTTTTTTTCAATCTCAATTCTCAACTCTAAAGAAAAAATTAACGAGTCACACACTGAGCATAGCAATTATACTAAAATCTAAATTAAATTTAAATAAAGGGTAAATCAAATTTTTATTCAACCTTATATAATTATAATTGTTCGTTTTTCTTTGATTAAGAAAAAGAAGAAAAGAGTTTCTAAATTTTTTCTATCGATGAGCAGAATGGCGAGATAAAGAAAGGTCCATTATTCTTATTTTCTTATTCTTGGTTTACAAATATCCAAATTTTGATGCCTAAGACTCCATAGATAGTTCTAATTGTATGGGAACAGTGATCAATTTTAGCGCGAATTGTTTGTAAAGGAACCCTGCCTTCTCTGATCCATTCGACACGTGCAATCTCTTTTCCGTCGATACGCCCTGCAATTTGCACTTGAATTCCTTTTGTACCCGTTTGTTCAGTTAATTCAATAGCTTTTTTCATTGCCTTTCGAAATGAGACTCTATTTTTTAATTGTAAAGCTATATATTCTGCAAGAATATTAGGTTGTCCATAAGGCTTTTCAATTCTTGTGATAGCAATGTTGAGTCTCCGATTTACAGAATGAAACTCTTTTTGTACATTCATCTGTAATTCTTCGACTCCCCGTGTTCGTCCTTCTATTAATAAATTGGGAAATCCAATATAGATTATGACTTGAATCAAATCTATTCTTTTTTTAATTCCTATACGGACAATTCCTTCTAAACCCGAGGATATTTTCTTATTTTTTTTTACATAGTCCTTAATACAATTCCGTATTCTTTCATCTTCTTGTAGACCCATGGAAAAATTCTTTGGTTTTGCGAACCAAAAAGAATGATGACTTTGAGTTATTCCAAGTCTGAAACCAAGTGGATTTATTTTTTGTCCCATATTTTTCTATTATTTTTCCATCCATTTTTTTCTAAATAGGAATCTAAATTTTATATTTTTCTTTTAAAAAAATCTTTATATGACAAGTGGTTTTTTTTATCAGATAATTACGTCCTCGAGCCCGGGGTCTTAACTTTTTCACAATAGCACCTCTATTGACTTCAGCTTTACTAATAAATAAATCAGCTTCATTCAAACCCATATTATGACTAGCATTTGCTGCTGCAGAATAAACTAATTTTAAAATTGGATAAGATGCCCAATAAGGCATTAGTTCCAGTATCATGAGTGTTTCCTCATAAGAACGTCCGCGAATCTGATCAATTACTCTTCGTGCTTTGAAAACAGACATACATATATGTTGAGCTAAAACTTTTGCTTCTCTATCCGAATTTTTGTTCTTTATCATAAAAGTTCTCCCCCGCCAATGAATGATAAGTGCCTAGGTGAAGTATAGTATAAGATAAGTCAGAAAAGTATAAGTCTTATTAGTATACTAGAAAAAGAAAATAAATATACCTATACTCTTACTATAAGATAAAGACTCTTAAGTCTAAATACTATTAAGATAAGGCTTTTCACATGAATACTTAGTAGAACGACTAACGACGAGATTTATTATCGTTTCTCGCGTGTCTCACGAAAGTGAGAGTAGGTGCGAATTCTCCCAATTTGTGACCGACCATACGATCTGTGATATAAATAGGTAAATGTTCCTTTCCATTATGAATAGCGATTGTATGGCCAATCATTGTGGGTATAATGGTAGATGCCCGAGACCAAGTCACTATGATTTCTTTCTCCTCCCTCCTGTTGAGTTTTTCAATTCTTCCCGATAAATGATTAGCTACAA